GGAAGATGTTGATCGTAAATAATAGGATTGTTTACGAAGAAAAACGAATACAAATTCATATTCAGATACATAAGAATTATACAGGATCCGGAATAGTCTTTTATTTTCTTTTGAAAAAACGGAAATAGATTTAGTCGGAGTAATAAAATTATTCCAATTATGAAATTCATGGAGAAAGAATCGCAAAAAATGCAAAGAGGGAACATCTTGGATCCAGCATTGAAGGATTTTCACTAAGATTTCTAGATGAATAGGATAGGGTATTAGTATATCTAAGACATAATTTAAATGCGACAATTTGTCCTCTAGAAAGGGAAATATTGAATGAATAGATCGTAAATTCTGAGATTTGGGTATTTCTTCGGAGGAAGGTACTAATCGAAGCGAGAATGGAATTTCCACAATGACTGCAAAACCTTCTGATACCATTTGAGAATAAAAATTGGAATAAAAAAAATTGTTATGCCCAACGAATCGATTTTGGTTAAAGTCATTCATTGAATAAATCAATGAATTCTGTTGATACATTCGAGTAATTAAACGTTTCACAAGTACGGAACTGGATTTATTGTCATAACCTAAACCCACAATTTCCATGGGTTCGTAAAAAATCGAACTATTTAACCCATGATCATGAGCAAGTGTGTAAATATACTCTTGAAATATAAGTGGATATAGGAAGTTTTGTTGCCGAGATCCATCTTTTTCTAAATATCCTTGTAATTCTTCCATTTCAATTTCTCTATTTAAAACGGAGACAGGGGGGCGTGTCTTGGGTTATCAAATGATACATAGTGCAATATAATATGGTCAGAACAGGGTATAGATTATGTATATACTATAATAGATAGTATACTATCTACTCAGTATAAATCAAAAGATATACCCCGAGACGGGGAGTTCAATCAACAGATCTCTTTCCTATCTTTTTATCTCCAATTGGAATTGGTTTATGTTTATTATAATAAACAGAGGGTCCAAGATCCTTTATTTTTGCAACCCGGTCGCTCTTTTGATTTTGGAATAAATTAGATTCTCTTTATCAGTATACTCTTTCTTCTACACATCTGTCTCCAATTCATAATGGAGAATAGTTAGGATTAAAAAAAAAAAGAATCAATGGTCCACTCATAGGAGAACCCTTTCCCGCATCAGGCACTAATCTATTTTAACGTCTAATTAGATTGGGTAATCATTCAAATTAAGAACATAAGCTCGTTGCTTTTTGTTTTACCAGAATTGGAGCCATAGGACTCTATCCATTTATTCATTAGACCAAATTGTAAATGTGAATTTTTTTTGTCCCTTTAAAAAAATCAACACAATATTTTGATTTTGTAACGATCTAGTAAGGATAAATTCAAAGTTCTATTTGAATAAAAAAAAAATAGATTAATAAATCAATTTATATCTTATTACGACATGCTGTTTTTTCCTTCATTACCTTTCAGGATCAGTCGTGGTCTTATAGACTCTACCAATAGTCTGGACGAATTCGTTGCTTCATCCAAATGTGTAAAAGATCATAGTCGCACTTAAAAGCCGAGTACTCTACCATTGAGTTAGCAACCCGGAAAATAAAAAATATATCAAAATATATATATATATATATAATATATATATATATATATTAGTGTTAGTGTAGATACGATCGAAATGCAAAAATTTAATTGGATTGTACTGCGGAGAACTCCGTCAAAATAAAAACATTGAACTAGCAACAAATCGAAATGTAAAAGAAAGATTTGTTGATCAATTTGTAATTGTAATAAACATAAAAATATAAAAATGAGCGGATCGGATTAAAAAACAATAGATTCCCAATCCGATATAGATTTTCAAATTGACACCCATTTTTCTCTTGATCCGTTGTGTATGTTTTTTTGTTGTTAAAAAAATATGTCTTGTATTACAATAAATCCAGCAAAACCCTCCCTCATTTGATTTAAGTGAAGGAAAGAACCAATATGGGGTAGGGATAAACGGATTTCTTTATCTACGATCGAATTATATTGGTTCAATACAACATTGTCAATATGAATGGAATATTGAGAAAATCCATTATTTTTTTTTTCTAAAAAAAAAGCCTTGCGTTGGATTAGCATAAGAGAAATAAGAAGAGAAATAAGAAATTTGAATGGAAAAATAAGGAAGGGATAGAGAAAAAATCTCGAGCTCATTCAATCAATAGAGATATCATAAGAAAAATGTATCCCGCCTTTGTCGGTAAATTCCGGGGAAATAATTACACAAAGATAGAGGCTAGTTACCCTCTATCTTTTTTTTTTACTTTATTTTTATTGAAATTTGAAAATTTTTAATGAAAATTCATAATTAACTCGAAGTTCCTTCTTTAAAGAATTCTGCCTTCCTTAAAATATCATGAACAGTTACTGTAGGTTGAGCGCCCTTTTCAAGGAAATATAGAATAACAGGAACGTTTAAATAAGTTTGATTCTTTATCGGATCGTAAAAACCCACTTTTCGAAGATCTCTTCCGTCTCTTCGGGATCGAACATCAATTGCAACGATTCGATAGATGGCTCATCGGGATAGATGTAGATAAACAATTCACCCCCCCTAGAAACGTATAGGAGGTTTTCTCCTCATACGGCTCGAGAAAAATGATTCTAATTTCTCTATATTTAAGTATATAATTGGCCCATGGATCTATAAAATCATAAATTAAAATATGATTTAAGTGGTTTTCTTATTCCTTACAGAAAAAGTAAATCTCAGTCGTACTCATAACTCAAGTTGAGTAATTCTGAAAGAGTTCGAGGGGAACTCCTTAGACATTTATTGAGCTGTCTCTAACCTCCTTTGTTTATCTCGTCTCGAATCTTTTTTGATTCTTCATTCTGATTCTGATACAATTGTTGAGACAATTGAAAATAGTGTTTCCTTGTTCCGGAATCCTTTATCTTTGCTTTGTGAAATCATTGGGTTTAGACATGACTTCGGTGATCCTTATTCCTTTCAAAACGGCAGCAACATACCTTTTGCGTTTTTTACTTGTTTTAATTTTACCCTTTCGATTTCTATATTGAGGATATACTTACAAAGTTGGTCCAACTTATTAATTGTCACTAACCCTAGATTCTTCTCCCCGATAAATGAATCAATACTTTTACTTTTTCTGCTCGAGCTTCATCATGTACTATTTAAATTAGTACCTAACACAAATTAGGTTCCTAGTGGAATAGAACAAACTATGTCGAGCTGAGGGCATCTTCATTCTTATAGAAAATGGTGGATGTCAGAATCCACAGCCGATCATGTCCTTCAAGTCGCACGTTGCTTTCTACCACATCGTTTCAAACGAAGTTTTACCATAACATTTCTCTAATTTCATTTCGAACCAATATAATATGAAATTGATTCAATATAGAATGATGAATAGTCATTGGGTCGAACAGTATATACCGGTACATAATACTATACTATAATAGTATTATTACTATATAGTAAATAGTAATAGTATAGTCCATATTTTCTATCTATCTATGGATAGATAAGTATTTTCTGGAGAGGGCTCAAAAACAATTTTTGAACCCCATATCATATAAATTAATAAAAAAAAAAGACGAATAAACGAGTTTGCTTAAGACTTATTTATATCTTTAATAGATTGTTCGGGACGACCAATCATGAAATGATGGAGGCCCATCTTTCTCGACCAAATAAGCTATAAACCTCAAAAGAAAAAGAAGGACCTTAAAGGTATTTAAGGTATTCCAAATCCCGGAACAAAATCATTTTAACTAAATAAGCTATTCCAATGACCTGGAAAGGTCGGAAGTTTCTCGACAATATCGATTTATCACACTTCTTTTGAGTACCAAAGATTCATATCATGAAAAATTCCGTAAAAATAGTTTAAAGAATCTCCGACTTCGGGTTATAGCCGGAAAACATATTTTCGTTCATGACTGAATTTGATCTCTAATTCAATCAACAAGTCGACGCACTCACAATGAATAACTCCAAATTTTTAGCAGATATCTCATTCACTAAAGAGGTACAAATTTTCATCATGTTCAATTGAATTATAAATTGTTTAATTTAAAACATAGATAGATTTGGAATAAAGTTTATTGGCTTTCATGGGCATGGAATAGAAAAGGTATCGTGTAAGGTAAGATTAAGGTCGTTATTCTTTCATCTGAAAAGAGAAAATCATACTCCTCTTATTCTTATTTTTTCGTATCTATCATATACAATATTTTTCCCGTAAGTAATCCATAAGTAATTATGGATATTTAAGGAATTTCGGATTCTTTTTCACTTAACCGAATGATTTTTACTAAAATAGGACAATAACAATACATAATATATAGACTTGTTCGTTCATTTATTCATTTATATTTATAAAGATTTTCTTTTTCTTTAACAATTTTATGTTTACTGTCGGATACAATGTGATTCCATTTGTCGTTTCTGATTGAAACGATCTGGGACGGAAGGATTCGAACCTCCGAGTAACGGGACCAAAACCCGTTGCCTTACCGCTTGGCCACGCCCCATTTAGATTTCTATTCGACACTTATAAAGACTATTATTAGTTTTGGTTATTCGTCAATTCCAGCCCAACCTAAATAAGATACATACGGGAAATCTTGTTGCTAGGATTCGACATGACACATGTCGATATAGAATAATCAAAAATTTATTGATCATTACATAAAATGAAATTAAAATATTGTATGAAAGTATAATTCCTTGTATTCTCGTTTAAGAATAGAAAAAGGGGATTTTTTTGACCTGCCCCTTTTTATTTTTACCTTATATTATATAAAGTAACTCAATCAAAATCAAATTATCTAATCTACAAGAACCAAATTTTTGTTATGCTTAATATCTTTAGTTTAATCTGTATCTGTCTTAATTATGCCCTTTATTCAAGTAGTTTTTTCTTCGCCAAATTGCCCGAGGCTTATGCCTTTTTCAATCCAATCGTAGACGTTATGCCCATCATACCTTTATTCTTTTTTCTCTTAGCCTTTGTTTGGCAAGCCGCTGTAAGTTTTCGCTGAAATCTTTAATACTTTCCTAAATTCATGATTTTTTTGATCAAAAAAATTAATAGGATTGGATAGTCTTACATTATGAACCCTCGATTCAAAAAATAGAAATTTTTTATATTGAATAACCATAGTAATTAATTTGAATCCATTTATTTCCTTGTTCTAACTCTGACCTTCCAGTGAACAAAGACTTTATTAGGTCTTCCACAATACCTAATTGTAATTGTGGGGGTAACAAGAAAATTTTTCTAACGAAGGACTCAGAATCTTATTACAAATAAATTAGTGAAAATTTTTTTTTTATTGTGATTGTGAGGTGTCATGTTAAAATAGCATATGTGGTCCAAAAAAATTAGGTAATCCATTCCCATAAAAAAAAATCTTGGAGATTTTGTAATGCTTACTCTCAAACTCTTCGTTTATACAGTAGTGATATTCTTTGTTTCTCTCTTCATTTTCGGATTCTTATCTAATGATCCAGGGCGCAATCCTGGACGTGAGGAATAACCATAAGATCTTTTTTGTTTTTCCTTTCTTTTTTCTTATTTTTTTGATGATAAAATATAAGGGATTGATTGATATTTTTTCGAATTTAAAAGTTTCAAGTGATTAGATAGAGCGGAGAGAGAGGGATTCGAACCCTCGGTACAAATAATTCGTACAACGGATTAGCAATCCGACGCTTTAGTCCACTCAGCCATCTCTCCAAATTCCAATTTGAAAAATTTTTTATGTGATGTGACACGCGAAGTTGAAGTAAAGATTGATCAAAAAAACCCCAGTTTTCTTTCCTTATTAGAAGGATAGAAAAATAACATATAACCAATATAAAAAAAAGAGAATTAATTATATAAATTCTATACTATATTATTTCTATACTATATTATATAAATTCTATAATTATATATATAAATATATATTAAAATATTTAAAGATATTTACAAATTTGATCCGCAATTCAATTTATATAATGATTCGAAAGAGATATCACCAATAGAAAAAATGCCTTATTGATTTTATTTTGTACAAAAGATTTATTCCCCCGGCCCAATTTAAGTACTGGAGTACTGGCCGGGCCATTACTTATTTTTAGTTTCAATGAATCAATCATTCATGGATCAACCAATTCAATTATGATTTGATATCAAATCATAAATACTTGTTATTAAAGAAGCAACAAGGGCAATTTCCATCCCCATTCCTATGATGGAAGTTTCATCATTTCTTATTATTAATAAGAAATATTTTATATTTTCTTCTAAATATTTTATATTTTCTTCTTAATGTTCTTTTTTTTATTCTTTTATAAATAAAAATTTACTTACTGAAAAAAGTGGACTAAAAAAACACATACACATACACATACATATATTAAATAAAAAATAACCTCAACTATATAAACATACATATTTTTCATATTGATTATTTATAATCAATTATAAATAGATCATTTACTTGTACTTGTTCAATTAAAAGAACAAGCTTTATTTGAACACTTGAGATCAATTGACCTAAATTCATAAGATCTGACAGTTTAAAGGAAAGTCGAAAAGAACTGTGTATACAGAATTGATCATTTGGATGATCCGGCTTCAATGACTCCTTCGGACCGGAACTCTAAGTAATGACTTCCCAGCAAACGAAAAGTATAATTATAATTATAACTTTTTATCTTATTTAAATAAGATAAGCTTTTTGCTATTCGCCTATTTTTTTTTATCAAGTTTCCGGGGGGCAAAATACACGTAAACACTAGCATTTTCATGATTCTGATGCTATCTTGATTGTATCTCATCTCTTTGTTCGACAAATGTTCCTCCATTTATATACAATATATAAATTGTAGCGGGTATAGTTTAGTGGTAAAAGTGTGATTCGTTCTATTAACAACTTAAATAGTTAAGGGGTCTTTCGGTTTTTTCATATTCCGAATCAAAACTTTATTTCTTAAAAAGGTTTAATCCTTTACCTCTCAATGGCATATTTGAGGAAGAATATACATTCTCACGATTTGTATCCAAAGGTCAATTATAAATTGAATAAAGATAAAATTGGATTATGGAATCGTGAAGCATAATTTTTTTGCATTGGATCAACTCTTCCAATTGAATGAGTATGAGTCAAGGATACATGGATAAAGATACAAAAGTTTATTTCCAATCGTAACTAGATCTTCAATTTTTGTGTTGTAAAAGGGAGATTGAAGCTTTTAGCTATAAAACGGTGGTTTTGGTTTACTAGAACCATCGGCATATTGTTTCCGCTCGGTGGAAACCAAATTCTTTTCCTCAGGATCCTGTGAGTAGAAATAGGGAACGAAGAAACTAGACAGAGTTGATATAATTCTCCTCCTCTAGAGGGATCATCTAGAAAGCGAGTAGATTTGAATGAATTCAGATAAAAAAGCTGACATAGATGTTATGGATGTCATTTTATTTCTGGGAATACATCGATCTTCCATAAAGGAGCCGAA